CAAAAGACATTGTCAATTATATAAAAAATCAAAACAAATAGAGAAAAGCCGGCTATCGGAATCGAACCGATGACCATCGCATTACAAATGCGATGCTCTAACCTCTGAGCTAAGCGGGCTCACATAACAGAAATTGCGCATGCATAGGAATTTAATAAACTACTGAGATCTTAGTTATTAACTCTTTATTCTTAGCTATTCATAACATAATTCATATGAATATAGAAAAGAATATAGAATTTCAAATAAATATTCCATATTGGATATTCTAGGACATAAAGAACATAACAATTTGAAGATAAGGATTAATAGAATATTAACCAAATTTCTAAATTTATATTTATATAATATCTATTATTCAGAATATTTCTAAATAATCATATATTTCTATTTTATTCATTTATTTTCTATTTTATTTAATTAAAAATTAAATAAAATAGAAAATAAATGAATAAAATAATTAGATTACAGTAATTATATTACAATATTTTTATACATTAAGATTTAATATGTATAATGTATAGATTTATACATTAGAATTCTAAAAAATTGGATTTTCAAAGTCAATTCTTTTTTAAGTAATTCGAAATTCGATAGAAATATCGAATTTCTATTTAGAATATTTAGATATATAAATAAATAAATAAATAACTCGAATTCTTTTCTAAATTAATTCGAAATTAATAGAATGATTATTTATAGCCATTAGATTAGGTCTAGCTATTCTAAATTAATAAATGGATTTCTTTTTTATTTAATCTAAAAAAAAATAAGAGATTTCCATTTTAGTTATCTTTAGTTATGTTATATAGGGTCTGCCCGCTCTAAGGAAAAAAGATAAGAATAAATGAAAGAAAGAGAAAGGCCCAATTCCGATCATAATGAAACATTCCCTTGTTTTCATTCGGAAAGGTTCAAACTAAGACGAAAAAAAAGAATCGACCGTTCGAGTATTCCAAATTGCATGAGAAAAATGCTAGAAGGAGAGACATATAAAATATATATATGTGGTATATATCCATGTATATTGAATTGCGAATACAGAAATGATAGAATTATTTCTGATTGTACAAAATATGGGTATCCGATAGAGATGAAAGAAAATAGAAAATAACTCAAATACAAATAGAAGGAAACATTTTTCGGTATAGGAATCGGTATCTAACGAATTCAACAGTTCCGGCATAATTTAAATGAAAAAAAGCATCTTAATGAGATTCTAATCTCAAAGAAAAAAAGGGGGGGATATGGCGAAATTGGTAGACGCTACGGACTTAATTGGATTGAGCCTTGGTATGGAAACCTACCAAGTGATAACTTTCAAATTCAGAGAAACCCTGGAATTAACAATGGGCAATCCTGAGCCAAATCCTGTTTTCCGAAAACCAAGAAGAGTTCAGAAGGGGAGAATAAAAAAAGGATAGGTGCAGAGACTCAACGGAAGCTGTTCTAACAAATGGAGTTGACGACATTTCGTTTCGTTAGTAAAGGAATCCTTCCATCGAAACTCCAGAAAAGAAAGGATCAAGAATGAACATACGTATACGTACTGAAATACTATTTCAATTGATTAGACCAGACAGACCCCAAATCTCTATTTTTTCATATTTCTATGAGAAATGAAAGATGTGAATCGATTCCAAGTTGAAGAAAGAAAAGAATATTCATTGATCAAATCATTCACTCCATCATAGTCTGATAGATCTTTTCAAGAACTGATTAATCGGACGAGAATAAAGATAGAGTCCCATTCTACATGTCAATACCGGCAACAATGAAATTTATAGTAAGAGGAAAATCCGTCGACTTTAGAAATCGTGAGGGTTCAAGTCCCTCTATCCCCAAAAGGCCCGTTTAACTCTCTAATTATTTATCCTATATCCGCTTTTTTTTTAGTGGTTCCAAATTCGTTATGTTTCTTATTCATTCTATTCTTTCACAAAGGGATCTGAGTGGAATTTCTCTTTTTCTTATCACAAGTCTTGGCATATGTGGAATATGTTTGGAATATGTAATGTAATATATATGATAAACGTACAAATGAGCATCTTATCTTTGAGCAAGGAATCCTCATTTGAATGATTAACAATACATATCATTACTCCGACTGAAACTTACAAAGTCTTATTTTGGAAGATCCAAGAAATTCCAAAATAAGACTTTGTAATATTTTTTTTTTTCGTCTTTTTATTTTTATTTAGTTGACATATACTCAAGTAATCTCTTAAAATGAGGATGATGCGTCACGAATGGTCGGGATAGCTCAGCCGGTAGAGCAGAGGACTGAAAATCCTCGTGTCACCAGTTCAAATCTGGTTCCTGGCACAAAATTCATTTGTATGAGTATCTATTCCACAAATTCATTAAAATGAATATGGGTCAACATACATATTTCTTAGTAGTCTAGATCATCATACATATTTATCTATCTAGGTGTCTGGAGATATACTCTTTCTAGATGAGTAAAGAATATATGTATGTTCTATGTATATAGTATGTT